AAGATAATGTCCAACTTAGAATTGTCAATTATATCCTTTATGGAAACGGAAAGTCAATTCGCGGAATTTTTCACACAAGTATTCAATTAGTTCGGACTTGCTTAGTATTGAATTGGGACCAAGAAAAAAATGGTTCTATAGAAGAAGTTCATGCTTCTCTTGTTGAGGTAAGGGCAAATGATCTGATTCAAAATTTCATAAAAATTGAGTTAGTAAAGTCTAGTATTTCATATGCCGAAAAAAGGTATGATACGGCGGGTTCGGGATTGATCCCCGATAATGGATTAGATTGCACCAATATCAACCCTTTTTTTTCGAAAGTGAAGATTTCAGTAGTTACTCAGCATCAAGCAACTATTGGTACATTGTTGAATCAAAATAAGGCTTTGATAATTTTGTCATCATTCAATTGTTCTCGAGTTGGCCCATGTCCATTCAATGGTTCGAAATATAACATCACGGCAAAAGAATTGAATCCCATAATTCTAATTAGGGATTTGTTGGGTCCCCTAGGTACTATTGTATCTAAAATAGTGAACTTTTATTCAGCTTACTATTTAATAACTCATAATCAGATCTTGGTAAACAAATATTGGATACTTGATAATTTGAAAGCGACTTTCCAAGTACTTGAAGTACTTAAATACTGTTTAATAGATGAAAATAGAAGGATTTATAATCCCAACCCATGCAATACCATCATTTTGAATCCATCCCATTTGAATTGGTGCTTTTTACATCACAATTATTGTGAAGAAACATCCACAATAATTAGCATTGGACAATTTATTTGTGAAAATCTATGTCTAGTTAAATATGGGACACATATAAAAAAATCTGGTCAAATTTTAATTGTTCATGTTGATTCCTTAGTTATAAGATTAGCTAAGCCGTATTTGGCTACTCCAGGAGCGACTGTTCACGGACATTACGGAGAAACCCTTTCTGAAGGAGATACATTAGTTACATTTATATATGAAAAATCCCGCTCTGGTGACATAACGCAGGGACTTCCAAAAGTGGAGCAAATCTTAGAAGTGCGTTCGATTGGTTCAATATCGATGAACCTTGAAAGGAGAGTCGAAGGTTGGAACGAACGTATACCAAGAATTCTTGGAATTCCTTGGGGATTCTTAATTGGAGCTGAGCTAACTATAGCCCAAAGCCATATCTCCTTGGTTAATAAGATCCAAAAGGTTTATCGATCTCAAGGGGTGCAGATTCATAATAGACATCTAGAGATTATTGTACGACAAGTAACATCAAAAGTGTTGGTTTCAGAAGACGGAATGTCTAATGTTTTTTCGCCTGTAGAATTAATTGGATTGCTGCGAGCAGAACGAGCAGGGCGTGCTTTAGACGAAGCGATCTGTTATCGGGCAATTTTATTAGGAATAACGAGGGCGTCTCTGAATACTCAAAGTTTCATATCTGAAGCAAGTTTTCAAGAAACTGCTAGAGTTTTAGCAAAAGCTGCTCTACGGGGGCGTATTGATTGGTTGAAGGGTCTGAAAGAAAATGTAGTTCTGGGGGGAATTATCCCTATCGGTACCGGATTTAAAAAATTAGTGCACCGTTCAAGGCAAGACAAAAACATTCATTTTGAAATAAAAAAGAAAAATGTATTCAAGTTGGAAATGAGAGATATTTTGTTACACCATCGAGAATTTTTTTGTTCTTGTAGCCCAAAGAATTTCCATGACACATTAGAAAATTCATTTACGCGATTTCATAATTCCTAAGCAGAGATTTTTTCTTTTTCCTTTCTAGTTTTGTTAAGTAAAAAAATGAAGTAAGTAATAAAAAAAAATTAATGGTTCGGACTATGTATCAATGGTCAACCTCGTTATAAGGTTCCGTAGGAACAATTAGTTATTTCTAAAAATAAAAAAGAGAAAGCGCGGGAAAAATGACAAGAAGGTATTGGAACATCCATTTGGAAGAGATGATGGAGTCGGGAGTTCATTTTGATCATGGTACTAAGAAATGGAATCCTAGAATGGCCCCTTACATTTCTGCAAAGCGTAAAGGTATTCATATTACAAATCTTACTAGAACTGCTCGTTTTTTATCAGAAGCCTGTGATTTAGTTTTTGATGCAGCAAGTCGAGGAAAACCTTTTTAATGGTTGGTACCAAAAATAAAGCAGCGGATTTAGTAGTCTCAGCTGCAATAAGGGCTCGATGTCATTATGTTAATAAAAAATGGCTCGGTGGTATGTTAACGAATTGGTCCACTACAGAAACGAGACTTCATAAGTTCAGAGACTTAAGAGGAGAACAAAAGATGGGGAAACTCAACCGTCTCCCTAAAAGAGATGCAGCAATGTTGAAGAGAAAATTATCGACTTTGCAAACATATCTGGGTGGGATCAAATATCTGACTGGGTTGTCCGATATTGTAATCATCGTTGATCAGCAAAAAGAATATACAGCTCTTCGAGAATGTGTCATTTTTGGAATTCCAACAATTTGTTTAATCGATACAAATTGTGACCCGGATCTTGCAGATATTTCGATTCCAGCCAATGATGACGTTATAGCTTCAATCCGATTGATTCTTAACAAATTAGTATCCGCAATTTGTGAGGATCGTTCTAGCTATATAAGAAATCATTGATTATGATTATGTTATGATTAAGAATAATAAGATTAGTTAATTATTTTGATTTCTTAGATTGGTTACTATTCTTGTCTTGAATTTTTAAAAAGAGATAAAATGGGATATTATGTTATGTGATTTCTTGGTATTTTAAATATATGATTAATGATGAAAGTAGATAAGTTGAAAAAGAGATGGTTGAATCAAAATAATTTTTTTTAAGTTTGATTTCTGTCAGAGGGCAATATGAATGTTATACCATGTTCCATTAAAACACTCAAAGGATTCTACGATATATCAGGTGTAGAAGTAGGCCAACATTTATATTGGCAAATAGGAGGTTTACAAATTCATGCTCAAGTACTTATCACTTCTTGGGTAGTAATTGCTATCTTATTAGGGTCAGTTATCATAACTGTTCGGAATCCACAAACTATTCCTACCGATGGGCAGAATTTCTTTGAATATGTTCTTGAATTTATTCGAGACTTGAGTAAAACTCAGATTGGAGAAGAATATGGGCCTTGGGTTCCCTTTATTGGAACCATGTTCTTATTTATTTTTGTTTCTAATTGGTCTGGAGCTCTTTTACCTTGGAAAATCATACAGTTACCTCATGGAGAGTTGGCTGCCCCCACGAATGATATAAATACTACTGTTGCTTTAGCTTTACTCACGTCCGTGGCATATTTTTATGCGGGTCTTACCAAAAAAGGATTGGCTTATTTTGGAAAATACATTCAACCAACTCCAATCCTTTTACCAATTAATATCCTAGAAGATTTCACAAAACCTTTATCTCTGAGTTTTCGACTTTTCGGGAATATATTGGCAGATGAATTAGTAGTTGTTGTTCTTGTTTCTTTAGTACCTTCAGTAGTTCCTATCCCTGTCATGTTTCTTGGATTATTTACAAGCGGTATTCAAGCTCTCATTTTTGCAACTTTAGCCGCGGCTTATATAGGGGAATCCATGGAGGGTCATCATTGATTAGTTTTCAAAAGAGTCTTCTTTTTTTAAGCTTACCCCGACTGAGGCAATGCATGGTTCAAGAAAATCTACTTGGTTCGGTAACATATACATATATAGATAGAAATAAGAAATCCATATGTATATATGACTAGAGTTCTAAGAGGAAAGATAGACGATATTACGAAGGATGGGTTAGGGAGATCACACTAGATATATGTCTATATGTAATGTCTATAAGTCCAGCTACAGTTCCTGTATATCTTTCGACGAATTATTCTAGAATCTGATTCAATAAAAAATGCGGGCGGTTTCCGTTATGAAAGAAACAAATGTATATATGATAGTAGATATATATTAGTTATATAGGGTTTATCCCTATCTATATTTTTTATTTCGAAGTTTTAGTTACTTCGATTCGATATTTTTTAGTGATCAAATTTAGTGATCAAATAAGTAAGAATTCCTTGGTTGATTGTATCATTAACCATTTTTTTTTGGTGCGAGGAACCTATCATCATGAATCCACTGATTTCTGCCGCTTCCGTTATTGCTGCTGGATTGGCCGTAGGGCTTGCTTCTATTGGACCTGGAGTTGGTCAAGGTACTGCTGCAGGCCAAGCCGTAGAAGGTATTGCGAGACAACCAGAAGCAGAAGGAAAAATAAGAGGCACCTTATTGCTTAGTCTAGCTTTTATGGAAGCTTTAACCATTTATGGGCTCGTTGTGGCATTAGCACTTTTATTTGCAAATCCTTTTGTTTAATTTAATCCTAGAATGAAAATGTAAAAAAGTGCATTACACACTTTTTCTTATTTTATTAATTCGTTGCGGTTTGCTTCTGTGAATTATATCACTACTTTACTTTACTCCTACAATTATGTATTTATTGGAACAATACCCCGGGAAAGACTGATTTGAGGATGACGAATTAGTGGATTTGCTCGTTTTATTCCTTCCCGTCCTTCGGTTAGTACGATGGAATTTTTACTTTCCTTTTAGGAAGTGTTTGAACAGGGGAAATATTTTGCAATTTCTACAAGACCTAGGACCTAACTTAATAAGTATCTTATCGGAAACTTAAAACAAAGAAAAAAATTAAGAAAAAGAAATCGATCAAAAAAGGGCAAGTCAAGTGATACAAAAAGAACTCTGTTCTTTGTTAGTCCTATCTATAAGAGGAGAGCATATGAAAAATGTAACCGATTCTTTCGTTTCCTTAGGCCACTGGCCATCTGCCGGGAGTTTCGGGTTTAATACCGATATTTTAGCAACAAATCTAATAAATCTAAGTGTAGTGCTTGGTGTATTGATTTTTTTTGGAAAGGGAGTGTGTGCGAGTTGTATATTTCAAGAATAGGTTGGACCCAACCGGCTGCACTTTATTTATTTGTGTTATTTATATACATATTTTTTTTTTAGAATAAGAT